CTTAACATATCAATTGACGACTTAGTAGTCGTTGAGATTCGCGGGAAATTCCTATTAATATTTAGAGATAGATATTACCTCTCTTTTCACCTTTTAAATCAACTAAAAAAAATGATTGAAGTTTTTCTTTTTGGAATTGTCTTGGGTTTAATTCCTGTTACTTTAGCTGGATTATTCGTAACGGCATTTTTACAATACAAACGCGGTGATCAGTTGGACTTTTGATTAATTACTATCTCTTGTCTCTTGACCCACCCATTTTGTTTAATCCACAGGATATCAAATTGAGATAGCTGCGTGCGTTAGTAAAGCTTTTTGAGCGTAATTAATTTAACCTAACAAAAACAGAATCACGCTCTGTAGGACTTGAACCTACGACATTGGGTTTTGGAGACCCACGTTCTACCGAACTGAACTAAGAGCGCTTTCTTAATAAGATTTCGTTTTTTTAACTCTAATACATCTTACATACATAATATTTCATTTTTTCATACTATTAAATGAAAGATTGTGTATGTCCACTTTAATCTTAATCGGTCTCAATTGATCCCTTGTTACTGTTCAGAGGAGAAGTCATGGGTAGGGATGACAGGATTTGAACCTGTGACATTTTGTACCCAAAACAAACGCGCTACCAAGCTGCGCTACATCCCTTTCAATTGGTCTACAGTGTCATTGTAGAGAATTCCTGCCTCGTTTTCCAGATCCTTTTTTTCATTGATATATTCATTTATCTTACCCTTGCCGCTTTTTGATCTCATATGATATACCAGATATAATAAACAAAGAAACTGCTCGGGATTCTGTGTACAAATACAAGTGGCCCTTAATCCTTAACTGGAACTAGCTATGTATCTGATCATATATGTATTATAATGTATTACAATAAAGAAGGAGGATTTTCAATGCGAGATCTAAAAACATATTTATCTGTGGCACCGGTACTAAGTACTATATGGTTCAGCTCTTTAGCAGGTCTATTGATAGAGATCAATCGTTTCTTCCCAGATGCGCTGACATTTCCTTTTTTTCATTCTAGTTATTGACGTGGGAGGGTTTTAATAAGATTAGAGATACAATTCCCTATCCGAAATTACATCTCACCCCCGTTTTTCGCTTTTTTACTTTTTTGAATTCCAAGAAAGGATGAAAGAGAAAGAATAAAAATCGATTCAATCGAAACTAAAAAAATGGGTTTATAGTTTGAATCAAAGTAATAGAGTGAAAAAGAAAAGGAAATGTCAGTCTAGGACAAGTGTATCATACAAGGTCCTTAACAAAATATAATACAATTAGATTAGAAATATTGTTAATTGTATTACTTATTAATTACTATCTATTGATTGCAACGAAATCTTTTATAATTTGGTTTCGTTCTTTTTTTTTCTTTAGATAAAAATATAGAAGAGTTGAATGAATCAAAAATCCAAAGGAGTTTCATGGCCAAGAGTAAAGATGTACGAGTAACTATTATTTTGGAATGTATCAGTTGTGTTCGAAACAGTGTTAATAAAGACTCAAGGGGTATTTCCAGATATATTACACAAAAGAATCGACACAATACGCCCAGTCGATTGGAATTGATAAAATTCTGCCCCTGTTGTTCCAAACATACGACTCATGGGGAGATAAAAAAATAAACGGAACAGTCACAAAATGACATATTATAATATAATAATATCTAAATATGGATTCGAATCTAAATAAACCCATATATAAACAACCCCAATCCTATTTTTTAATTAGAATTTAATTGATTTTAAATCCGACCGAAATAGGATTTCTGGAAAAGGAATAAATAAACCATGGATAAATCCAAGCGACCCTTTCTTAAATCGAAGCGATCTTTTCGTAGACGTTTGCCTCCGATCCAATCGGGGGATCGAATTGATTATAGAAACATGAGTTTAATTAGTCGATTTATTAGTGAACAAGGAAAAATATTGTCAAGACGCGTAAATAAATTGACCCTGAAACAACAACGATTAATTACTACTGCTATAAAACAAGCTCGTATTTTATCTTTGTTACCTTTTCTTAATAACGAGAAACAGTTTGAAAGAACTGAGTCAACTGCTCAAACACTAGGTCTTAGACCTAGAAATAAATGGGTTTAGCTTACTTTTCAATCGAATAAAAATTTCAATTCGAACTGAACTTAGATTGTTGTTGTGTTCGAAAAATAGGATAATCCAGATTTGATTCGTGTGTCATAATAAAAAAAGTAGCGGGGACGAATAAATCATTTTTTATTAAATTATTTTGTTCACTTTGACAACTTTATCTTATCCTATTTTATACTCTACCTTCCCGGAGTTGATTCTCCGGGGAATTCTATTCAAATTACTTTACCCCAATGGATCCAATATTTCATTTGAAATCATATAAAGACAATTCCTATTTAATATAGCTATTTGTGCAAGTATTTTACGATTTAGAAGCAATTGACTTTTGTACAGATCATTTAATAGTTTACTATAACTATAGGATACTCCTTTATTGCGAATTACTGCATTTATCCGAGTAATCCACAAACGACGAAAATCCCTCTTTTTCTTATCTCGATCGCGATGAGCCGAAATTAAAGCTCGTATTTTCTCTTGAGTAATAGTTCGAGTAAGTCTTGAATGAGCCCCTCGAAAACTTGATGCAAATAAACGAATTTTGTTTCTACGTCTCCGAGCTATATATCCTCGTCTAATTCTAGTCATTGAATAAATGAAACTTTGAGGAATAACTAATTGAGTTTCTGTCTGTCAGTTATTCCTTTTCCCCTTACTGATTTTTTTATAACAAAACGGATTCTTCGGATATATAAAATAAAAATTCCAATGACTTTTGCTACTATAACCTTCCCAACCACAATTTTTTTATTATTTCGAAGTGAACTGTCTAAAGTGATTGATATCTAGTATCAATAACATAGTAAAATAGCTATATAGAGACTAAATAATAGAGTGGTTCCATCGTTTCTATGGTTACTTCTTAAACGGTGAGGTCCTCTCTATACACCGGAGCCTTTTCCTTGAATCTTGTTTTTTTGGTAACTTGTACAGTTCACACCGTTATGCGGCTCTACCCATGAATTATCCAGTAATAGGTCTTTTACAATGAGATCCACCTATACAGTAACGGTATTTAATTCTGAAGGTTCGCTAGGTAGCTGATCCTGTTAGGCCGTTCTTGGAAGTCTAAAATTTCTTCTACTAAATAGTATTTCCCCCGCTTAATGAATAATCCTTTTGTTATCAATGGGTAATTGCTTCTCAGCTTATTGGATTTGCACCAATGGAAACCATAAATTTCATACACAATAGGGGGATAGAATAGATTTTAGCCAGTGAATGGAAAAATTTAATTTGCGTTTTTATTCTATTTAGTTATTGGTACTGATCAGTCAGACGGATTACTACTGGTTGTTATTGGTTCCTTTCTTTTGTTCCAGCCCATGATCTGAACGAGTCGCACATACACCCTAGTACATGTTCCCCGGCGCTGAGGACATCCCCTAAGAGCGGGGGATTTTGTGACATTTCGTATTGGCTGTCTTGTGTTTCTAATAAGTTGTTTAATAGTTGGCATACTGAATCGTATACAGACTGAGCTGGTTTAGATCGCCCTTAACCGGATGCTTATGAATTCTTTCGATTTAATAGACTATTAAAGAATCGGGTAAGACGATAAGTAAAATATCAATAAAATCATGGTTGTGAAATCCTTGATAGTTTTATTCAACTGCTACAAGATCCACAATTCCGTGAGCTTGGGCTTCTGTTGCTGACATAAAAACATCCCGTTCCATGTCTTCGGATACAACCCAAAAAGATTTACCTGTTCTTTGGACATAAACCATTGTGATGGTTTCGCGCAGGTTCAGTAGTTCTTCCGCTTCCAGGACAAATTCTCCTGTTTGGGACTCATAAAAAGAACTTGCAGGTTGATGGATCATTACCCTGGTGATATAATATACAAAAGGGTTTTGCAGAATGGAGTAAAGAGAAAGAGACTAATAAGAAAAAATAGAACCGTACAGGCATTTTTTACGTATTGCATACGGCTCACGAATGGAATTTCCTATCAAAGATAAAATAGGATTTCTCATACCCAAATAGAAAATAGGTCCAATTACCACCCTTCTTTATTGGAGGAGTTCAAAATACTATGATGGTTCCGTTGCTTTATATATTTATTTTATTCCGTCTGTGATTCAGCAATCCCAAAGTTTCTTTTTGATGCGCTCAAATAAAATACGGAAAGCTGTTTCATAACATAAATTTATGCAGAGCTTTTCGGTGTGAAAACGGTTTGTGACACTGAGATTCCGAATAGATCAAAATAAATCAAATCGGAAATACTGAGTATTTCAGACTGCTCTTTCGATACATAATTTAATGGGTTGAAAAAAAATTATCATATCGAATTCAAAGTGCCATGCTATTATTACTCAAGATTCTTAATTTCATATGGCGAAGGCATAGACTTCCTTTTTATCTCAACTAAAAAACTCATTGGCGCCAAGCGTGAGGGAATGCTAGACGTTTGGTAATTTCCCCCCCGACCAGGACAAAAGATCCCATTGAAGCGGCTAATCCCATGCATATTGTATGTACATCTGGTGGCACAAATTGCATGGTATCATAAACGGCGATTCCGGGTATTACCCACCCACCGGGGGAGTTTATAAATAGATAAAGCTCTCTGTTACGATCTTCTATAGTGAGATATACCATAAGACCAATAAGTTGATTGGAGAGTTCGTTATCAACCTCTTGGCCTAAAAAAAGTAATCTTTCTCGATAAAGTCGGTTGATTAGGATAAAACTGTATCCCTTAGGAACCGTACAGGCACCTTTTAATGCATACGGGTCAAAAGAATTGTGCAAAAAAGACTCAATGTATAGATTTCGGCTCCTGCTCTTTTTTTTTTAAGCAAAATCTTTCTAACGAAGGAGCTTTTTCTTCGAGTGTTTGTTGTAAGAAAGAAAAGTTTGTAACCCTTTCACTAGAATTTCCATCTAATATATAAAAATAGAAAAATTCATTAAACTTGTTGAATTAACTTAACTCCTCAATTGATGTATTCTTTCATCGAGATCCGCCCGCAATCACGATGTTATTTTCTTGTTCCTGAATGGGCCTCTTGAATTCTTTTAGGTTTATGCTCTACTCCAGGTAAAGATAGTTCCGATTGTGATTTGCACATATAGCACAAATGAACCTACTACCATTTCCTTTTGCTACAAATTTTTGTTGCATCAATTGCATGTCTTCGGCCACATTTTCGACACATTCAGCCTATTTTCCTTAATTGATTAACAGGGATTATTCCTATTTTTTCGTATAGGAAAAAAGAGAATTTCTAATGAGGTATCAATCAATAACCTAGTCAAATAGAAAAACTGGTAATACAAAATTTAGAATTTGAAATAGATACAGCAATCGTTGGTATATTACTTAAGGTCTTTTTTTATAAACGGAGCCTGGATAATTTGATTGGTCCAACCAAGTCAACCATAAATTATTCTAATTGATAATATTAATCTAGATTCCCCTAAAATGGATCTAATTTCACTTCACGCTCCAATTTTTTGATAATCTTTCTTAGGCGAATCAGAGGATATCTCGATCGGGGGAGAGAACGGGGAAATCCCGTATGACCCAATATATCTGACAAGTCACACTATATGTCAACCCAAGATGCATCTTCCTCTCCAGGACTTCGAAAAGGTACTTTTGGAACACCAATAGGCATTAAATGAAACAAATGAAGCAATCTATTTTACTTTGATGTGAAAACGTATATAGTGGGGGTAGTTTATTTTCTTCATAATAGTGGTCTTTATTTAGTTTACCATATCAAATTTGATCTATAGATTGGAGAAGCTCTTTGATAAAGGAAGTCAGAATGACTCAAGACAAATTCTTATAAATATACCCGTCGAATGATGAACAAGTTAGGGATCCATTTGCTCATACAAAATGGTTCAACCACCCATTGCGTATTGATACTTATAGGGTATAGAATAGATCTGCTTCTCTTTGTTCCTATAAAGAGAATTGTTCCATTATTACCAATAGAATAGAACAAATAGTAATCCTTACTTCACGATAATTTACTGAAAGGAGGGAGGGTCCCTAGCATCATTATTTCCAATGCAATAAAGTTACATAGTGTCTCTTTTTCTTTCATAAAGGGGTATTTCCATGGGTTTGCCTTGGTATCGTGTTCATACCGTCGTATTGAATGATCCTGGTCGGTTGCTTGCTGTCCATATAATGCATACGGCTCTGGTTGCTGGTTGGGCCGGTTCAATGGCGTTATATGAATTAGCAGTTTTTGATCCTTCTGATCCCGTTCTTGATCCAATGTGGAGACAAGGTATGTTTGTTATACCCTTCATGACACGTTTAGGAATAACTAATTCATGGGGCGGTTGGAGTATTACAGGCGGAACTGTAACAAATCCGGGTATTTGGAGTTACGAAGGAGTGGCCGGGGCACATATTATGTTCTCGGGGTTGTGCTTCTTGGCAGCTATTTGGCATTGGGTATATTGGGATCTAGAAATATTTTCGGATGAACGTACAGGAAAGCCGTCTTTGGATTTGCCCAAGATCTTTGGCATTCATTTATTTCTGTCAGGGGTGGCGTGCTTTAGTTTTGGAGTATTTCATGTAACAGGTTTGTATGGTCCTGGAATATGGGTGTCCGATCCTTACGGATTAACTGGAAAAGTACAATCGGTAAACCCAGCATGGGGCGTGGAAGGTTTTGATCCTTTTGTTCCGGGAGGAATAGCCTCTCATCATATTGCAGCAGGCACTTTGGGTATATTAGCGGGCCTATTCCATCTGAGTGTCCGTCCGCCCCAACGTCTATACAAAGGATTACGTATGGGTAATATTGAAACTGTCCTTTCCAGTAGTATCGCTGCTGTCTTTTTTGCTGCTTTTGTTGTTGCGGGAACTATGTGGTATGGTTCTGCAACTACCCCAATCGAATTATTTGGTCCTACTCGTTATCAATGGGATCAGGGATACTTCCAGCAAGAAATATATCGAAGAGTCAGTGCTGGTCTAGCCAAAAATCCAAGTTTAACAGAAGCTTGGTCAAAAATTCCTGAAAAATTAGCGTTTTATGATTACATCGGCAATAATCCGGCAAAAGGAGGATTATTCAGAGCAGGATCCATGGACAGTGGGGATGGAATAGCTGTTGGATGGTTAGGACACCCCGTCTTTAGAGATAAAGAAGGACGTGAACTTTTTGTCCGTCGTATGCCTACCTTTTTTGAAACATTTCCCGTTGTTTTGGTAGATGGAGACGGAATTGTTAGAGCTGACGTTCCTTTTAGAAGGGCAGAATCGAAGTATAGTGTTGAACAAGTAGGTGTAACTGTTGAGTTCTATGGCGGTGAACTTAACGGAGTCAGTTACAGCGATCCCGCTACTGTGAAAAAATATGCGAGACGCGCTCAATTGGGTGAAATTTTTGAATTAGATCGTGCTACTTTGAAATCTGATGGTGTTTTTCGTAGCAGTCCACGAGGTTGGTTTACTTTTGGACATGCATCGTTTGCTCTGCTCTTCTTCTTCGGACACATTTGGCATGGTGCTAGAACTCTGTTTAGAGATGTTTTTGCAGGTATTGACCCAGATTTGGATTCACAAGTAGAATTTGGAGCATTCCAAAAACTAGGAGATCCGACTACAAGAAAACAAGCCGTCTAATATAACATTGTTGGGATATCTTTTGCTTCTTTATTTATTTTACTTTTACCTAAAGGTATTAGAGAAATATAAATTTTAATCACTACCATTTCTTTGACTCTTGTTTTTTTATCCGGTAGATGATTCAAAATAAACAGGTATGAAAGTTATAATTGTAAACCACGATGGAACCTATGGAAGCATTGGTTTATACATTCCTCTTAGTCTCGACTCTCGGGATAATTTTTTTCGCTATCTTTTTTCGAGAACCACCGAAAATTCAAACTAAAAAATGATTTTGGATTCTCTCAACTGAAGTAATGAGCCTCCATAGTTTGGTAGGCTCATTACTTCAATTAGTCTCCGTGTTCCTCGAATGGATCTCGTAGTTGTTGAGCGGGTTGCCCAAAAGCGGTATATAAGGCGTACCCAGTAAAACTTACAAGTAAACCAGATACAGAGATGGCGACTAGGGTTGCTGTTTCCATTATTATAGAATTTCAAGATCACAATGAATCTATGATAAGATTGTTTATTTACAACAGAATAGTATACAAAGTCAACAGATCTCAATTACTACAATACGATTTATGGCTACACAAACCGTTGAGGAGAGCTCAAAAGCACGTCCAAAACAAACAGGTCTAGGGGGGTTGTTGAAACCGTTGAATTCGGAATATGGTAAAGTAGCTCCTGGATGGGGAACTACTCCTTTGATGGGTGTCGCAATGGCTCTTTTTGCAATATTTTTATCTATTATTTTGGAGATTTATAATTCTTCCGTTTTACTGGACGGAATTTCAATGAATTAGATCCACAAGAATCTCCGCTTTATCAATATAAAGTGACTAATTTAGGGCTCAGATTTCTACCCCATTATTTTTTGGTAGTTCGACCGCGGAATTTTTTTGTTTCTGTATTTCCGGAATATGAGTGTGTGACTTGTTAGAATTGCTCCTAGTGCTAGTACAGAGAACCGACCTGTCATCTTGATAAAGATAGGTTTTTACCTCGTCGGATACTTATTCCACTAGTATTTGAAACACGAAATATATGAAATAAATCATGAAATCGTGGAACTATGATTTATATTGAATAGTTAGACCCCATGACCGGCTCCCAAACCATTTTCAAAGAATAAGAAGCTAGCAAATTCGAAATGAAAAGATTTTTCTTCTTTTCAACTCCTGTTTATGCTTATTTTAAGCACAAGGACAACACTTTCTTTGCTTTGGGTTTTGGGTCATTATTATATTATCGATATCGATTCATTAAATAAGTGATGATCCAAGGGTTTTTACTCAGAGAAGCTTTGGGCTAAACTTGAAGTTTTTCTTGAGAATCATAATCATCCGAGGTGTAGTATCAATCTGAGGTTTTCATTAATTCATAGGGTCTTAACAAGAGAATTCCTAATTAATAAAAAAAAAAAAGATAAATTACATACAAATCAAAAGAATAATTAAAGAAAAAAATAGGGAACGAGACGATTCAAGAGGCCTTTAAAGATCACCATAAGGACAAATGAGCCAACTTGATGTTTTGGCACTATCACCATAAAGAGAAGTTGTCGGATTTTTTTATTCTTTCGTCTCGTCAAAGAAGATTGAATCAAAAAAGAAAGGTAGAAGTTTCCAACCCTCTATTTAATACCCGTTGCAATCAGCCTTTGTGTGTTTTTGCTTGAGCTGTACGAGATGAAATTCTCCTATACAGTTCTCGGAGGGGGAGCCCTATTGGTTTACCTATCTCAATAAAGTATATGATTGGTTCGAAGAACGTCTCGAGATTCAGGCGATTGCAGATGATATAACTAGTAAATATGTTCCTCCCCATGTCAACATATTTTATTGTCTCGGAGGAATTACGCTTACCTGTTTTTTAGTACAAGTAGCTACAGGGTTTGCTATGACTTTTTACTACCGTCCGACTGTTACTGAGGCTTTTTCTTCTGTTCAATATATCATGACTGAAGCGAACTTTGGGTGGTTAATCCGATCGGTTCATCGATGGTCGGCAAGTATGATGGTCCTAATGATGATCCTACATGTATTTCGTGTTTATCTCACCGGTGGGTTTAAAAGACCCCGCGAATTAACTTGGGTTACAGGTGTGGTTCTGGCTGTATTGACCGCATCTTTTGGTGTAACTGGTTATTCCTTACCTTGGGACCAAATAGGTTATTGGGCAGTCAAAATTGTAACAGGCGTACCTGACGCTATTCCTGTAATAGGATCGCCTTTAGTAGAGCTATTACGTGGAAGTGCGAGTGTGGGCCAATCCACTTTAA